CTCTTGAATCTTCTCTTTCCTATTTTTGTTTGTTATTTAATTTGTTGTTTTTTTTTTGTGCGTAATGTGGATCGACTCTTGTTTTACTATATGCTAGGAATTCTCTTGTTGAGACCCTACGAATCAATTAAAACCTCAGATTCATACTAGAACCACGATGATTTATAAATTTAGCCCCCAGCTAAATTCAAAGGTTTTCTGAGTAAAAACCATTTGATCATCACTTATTTAATGAGTAGATGTAATGACTCAACAAGATCTATAGAAAGAGCTGTCCTTCGGACAAAATGAATAAGTCTAAAGAAAGAAAAATCGTTTGATTTTGGATAGGAAATACCCATCTGAAATTGTTTTTTTTTTGAGTCCGGTTGCGAGGTCTGAATAGTAGGTATGAATCATAGTTCAAATATTTCTTTTCTTGATCTATTCTATATATTCCGTGCTCCGGATATTAGAATAAATATCCGACGGGGTAGAATCATCTTGATAGAGATGACAGGATCATTCTCTGTATTATCAATAGGATCAATTATAACAAGTCACACGCTCATATTCCGGAAATACCGAAACAAAGAAATTCCACAGTCGAACTACCAGAATGGTCTATAAATCCGAGTCTTAAGTAATTTTTTTTTTATTGAAAAACAAAGGCTTCATAGTTCTTATGAACCTAACTCATCGAAATTCCATCCAGTAAAACGGAAGAATTATAAATTTCCAAAATAATAGATAGGAATATCGCAAATAGAGCCATTGCGACTCCCATAAGTGGTGTAGTCCCCCAGCCCGGAGCTACTTTACCATATTCCGAATTTAATGGTTTCAATAAATTCCCTACGGTAGTTTGTCTTGGTCTAGATCTAGAACTACCCTCAACGGTTTGTGTAGCCATAAATCTTATTTAAGCATTGGTTAAGATCTGTTGACTTTGTATACCATTCCGTTATAGTTGTAAATAAACGATCTTATCGTAGATCCATTGTGATCTTGAAATTATCTAAAAATGGAAACAGCAACTCTAGTCGCCATCTTCATATCTGGTTTACTTGTAAGCTTTACGGGGTACGCCTTATATACCGCTTTTGGGCAACCCTCTCAACAACTAAGAGATCCATTCGAGGAACATGGGGACTAGACTAGTTGAAGTAATGAGCCTCCCAATATGGGAGACTCGTTACTTCAGTTGATATAATAAAAAATCATTTCATTTTTTAGTCGGAACCTTAGGCGGTTCGCGAAAAAAGATAGCGAAAAAAATTATCCCTAAAGTCGAGACTAAAAGGAATGTATAAACCAATGCTTCCATAGATTCGATCGTGGTTTACAATTATAGCTTTCACACCTATTCGTTTGGGTGGGATCATTTACCATACCATATAAAAAGAGGGAAAGAATCAAAGAAAAGAAGGTGATTCAAGTCAATATTTCTCGGGTACCCTATTCAAATAAAAAAAAATAGAGGTGAAAGATACCAGAGCAATCTTGTATCAAACTACTTGTCTCCTTGTAGTCGGATCTCCAAGTTTTTGGAATGCTCCAAATTCCACCTGAGCATCCAAATCTGGATCAATACCAGCAAAAACATCTCTGAACAAGGTTCTAGCGCCATGCCAAATATGCCCGAAAAAGAAGAGCAAAGCAAACGTAGCATGCCCAAAAGTGAACCAACCCCTTGGACTGCTACGAAAAACACCATCAGATTTCAAAGTAGCCCGGTCTAATTCAAAAATTTCACCTAATTGTGCACGTCTAGCATATTTTTTCACAGTAGCAGGATCACTATAACTGACTCCATTGAGTTCGCCACCATAGAACTCAACGGTTACACCTACTTGTTCAACACTATACTTTGATTCCGCCCTTCGAAAAGGAACATCCGCCCTCACAATCCCGTCTCCATCTACCAAAACTACCGGGAATGTTTCAAAAAAAGTAGGCATACGACGTACAAAAAGTTCGCGCCCTTCTTTATCTCTAAAGACGGGGTGTCCTAACCATCCAACAGCTATTCCATCTCCGCTGTCCATTGAGCCCGCTCTGAATAATCCTCCTTTTGCCGGATTATTACCAATGTAATCATAAAAAGCTAATTTTTCGGGAATTTTAGACCAAGCTTCCGATAAACTCAAATTTTCGGCTAGTCCAGCACCAACTCTTCGATATATTTCTTGCTGGAAGTATCCCTGATCCCACTGATAACGAGTGGGACCAAATAACTCGATTGGGGTAGTTGCTGAACCATACCACATAGTTCCAGCAACAACAAAAGCTGCAAAAAAAACAGCAGCGATACTACTAGAAAGTACAGTTTCAATATTGCCCATACGTAATCCTTTGTATAGACGTTGAGGCGGACGGACACTAAGATGGAATAGGCCCGCTAATATGCCCAGTGTACCTGCTGCAATATGATGAGAGGCGATTCCTCCTGGAACAAAAGGATCAAAACCTTCCGCGCCCCACGCTGGACTTACGGATTGTACTTTTCCAGTTAGTCCATAAGGATCGGACACCCATATTCCAGGCCCATATAAGCCTGTTACATGAAATGCGCCAAAACCAAAGCAAGCCACCCCTGAAAGAAATAAATGAATTCCAAAGATCTTGGGCAAATCCAAAGAGGGTTTTCCCGTACGTTCATCACAGAATATTTCTAGGTCCCAATACACCCAATGCCAGATGGCCGCCAAAAAGCACAAGCCAGAAAACACAATATGTGCCCCTGCCACGCCTTCATAACTCCAAATACCCGGATTGGTTATAGTTCCTCCTGAAATACTCCAACCACCCCACGAATTGGTTATTCCTAAACGAGTCATGAAGGGTATAACAAACATGCCTTGTCTCCACATTGGATCAAGAACGGGGTCAGAGGGATCAAAAACCGCTAATTCGTATAGAGCCATCGAACCGGCCCAACCCGAAACTAGAGCCGTATGCATTATATGGACAGAAAGCAATCGACCGGGATCATTCAATACGACAGTATGAACACGATACCAAGGCAAACCCATGGAAATACCCCTTTATCAAAGAAAAATAGACACTATGTAACTTTATCGCATTGGAATATACTATGTTATGTACTTTTCAGCGGATTCTGTATGAGAAAAGGTTACTATTTATTCTATTCCGTTGAAAATAACGGAAAAATTCTGTTCGTAAGAACAAAGAGAAGCAGATCTATTCTATACCCGATAAGTGCCAATACGCAATGGGAGCATTGGTCCCATTTTGTGGGAACGAATGCATGGATACTTGTTTATTATTCGAACAGTCGGTCCCTTCATTCAAATTTTGATTTATTCATTCTGTCTTTCTCTAAAAACCTTCCAATTTATGTATAAACTAGAATAAACAGAAAAAAATGATGAAGACAATAAACTGATTCTTACGTTTCCATATTAAAGTGAAGTATAGTACTTAATTTTTTTCTTTAATTTAATGCCTATTGGTGTTCCAAAAGTACCTTTTCGGAGTCCTGGAGAGGAAGATGCAGTTTGGGTTGACGTATAGTGCGACTTGTCAGACATATTGGGTCATATGGGATTTACCCGTTTTCTCCCCCGATTGAGATATCCTCTGTTTCGCCCAAGAAATATTGTATTGATTGAAGAATCAATCATTCGGAGCGTGAAGTGAAATTAGATTAATTTATATTGAGGATCAATATTATCAATTAGAAGAATTTATGGTTGACTTGGACTAATAAAATCAAGTATCCAGGCTCTGTTCAGAAAATACCAAATTGGTAATAGTAATATATGTAGAATTACCACTTGTAGCATAGACGATTCTTAGTATTTAATTATAGGGGTGATCTCAAACTGCCATGCCAACCAGTATGATGAATACATCGAATAGTTTGGGGGAGGCATAAAACGAATTGAAAAAGTCGTAGCAAAAAGAAATGGTACTGAGATCATTTGTCCTATATGTGCAAATAGAATTCGGGCAGATCTTTCCCCGGAGTAGAACATGAACCTAAAAGAATTGAAAGGACCCATTCAGGAACAAGAAAATGACATCGTGATTTGAATCTCGACGAAACAATACATCAATGAAGGTTAATTCAATAAAAATAAATAAGTTAAGTTCAGTAAATTCTTTTTTTTAGGGAAGGGAGCTAAAACTCATATTTTTTTGAAAAATAGAAGAAAAACCCCTTCATTTTCATTAGAAAAACGGAAATCTGTAAAAAAAAAAGAGATAGGATTGGAATCGACACGTTGATTCTTTTTTTCGCAATTTTTTTGAACCGTATGCATCCAAAGGTGCACGTACGGTTCAAAAGGGATACAATTTTGTCCTAATCAACCGACTTTATCGAGAAAGATTACTTTTTTTAGGCCAAGAAGTTGATAGCGAGATCTCAAATCAACTTGTTGGTCTCATGGTATATCTCAGTATAGAAGATGATACTAAGGATCTTTATTTGTTTATAAACTCCCCCGGCGGATGGGTAATACCAGGAATAGCCATTTATGATACTATGCAATTTGTTTCGCCTGATGTACATACAATATGCATGGGATTAGCCGCTTCAATGGGATCTTTTATTCTGGTCGGAGGAGAAATTACCAAACGTCTAGCATTCCCTCACGCTTGGCGCCAATGAGTTTTTATTTGAAAAAAAAAAGAAGAAGACTATGCCTTCGCCATATCGAATGTGAATAATAGGTAATAATAGCATGGCACTTCGAGTTCGATATGAACAAACTATTATTGTTTTTCCTAACACGAGATTTTGTATCGAGATAGTAGTATGAAACAAAGGTTATTTCCGATTTGATTTTATTTATGTGTCGGGAGTACATTTTCAGCGTCACAAACCATTTTTCTTCCACACCAGAAGTCTCCTTCTGATATTTATGTTACGAAAGAAAGAGTGCGAAAATGAAAAAAAAAAAAAGATCATTTTTCCTTATTTGATCATATCAAAAAGAAACTTTGGGATTGCTAAATCGCAGACGAGATAAATATAGAAAGCAACAGAACCATCATAGTATTTTTTTACTCCTACAATACGAAAGGAAGGGTGGTAAATGGATCATTCAACGATCTGGATCGGATGGATTCTCTTTTTTTCTTCGATAGAATAGAAAGGAAATTCCATTGCAGAGCCGTATGCAATGCACAAAAGATGCCTGTACGGCTGTTCAATTCTATTTGTTTTTTTTTCTTCTTGTTTTTTTATCCCTTACTTTAGCCCAATCGTGCGAGATAGAAGAACCGTTTATGCATGATGTTATATCAAATATTATCCGGGTTATGATTCACCAGCCCGCTAGTTCTTTTTATGAGGCGCAAGCAGGCGAATTTATCCTGGAAGCGGAAGAACTACTGAAACTTCGCGAAACCCTCACAAAGGTTTATGTACAAAGAACGGGCAACCCTTTATGGGTTATATCCGAAGACATGGAAAGGGATGTTTTTATGTCAGCAAAAGAAGCCCAAGCTCATGGAATTGTTGATCTTGTAGCGGTCGAAAATGAAAATACTGGGGATTCCGTGTAAATACATGATTCCGCTTCAAACCATAATTCGAATTTTCCGCGATTTTATATTGAATGGAAATAATTCATAATCATCAATCATCAGGTTAAGATCGATCTAAACCAACCTATTTTGTTATATATATTATGATATGCCGACAATTAAACAACTTATTAGAAACACAAGACAGCCAATAAGAAATATCACGAAATCCCCCGCGCTTCGAGGATGTCCTCAGCGTAGGGGAACATGTACTAGGGTGTATGTGCGACTCGTTTAGATCATGAGTTCGAACAAATGAAACAATTTTTCCAGTACCAATCACCAGTACCAATGAATAGGATAGATAGAGCGGAAAAAGCCATTTACTATCTAAAAATAAACTAAAAAAAAAAAAAATGAAGATCTATCATATACCTATATTTTTTGTGTATGAAGTTGAAATTTATGGTTTCCATTGGTGCAAATCCAATCACCTCAATTTGAGATGAGAAGCAATTCCCCATTGGTAGCATAGCAAATAGTTATCCATTAAGCGGAGGAAATAGTACTATAAGAAGTAAAAAGGTTATGTTCCTATTTTGGAAAGAACGGACTAACAAGGTCAGCTACCTAGCCAACTTTCATAATTAAATGCCGTCACTGTATGGATATCCTTTCTTGTGAAAAGAGCTATTACTGTATAATTGATTGGTAGAGCCAAGGAGAGTGAACTATACAAGTTCACAATAACATTTGATTAAATGAAAGAGGGGGCTCCGGTGTATAGAGAGGACCTCACCGTTTACGAAGTAACCATAGAAACGACGGAACCCACTTTTTTTTCTTTTATTTAATCGCTAGAATTTCCTATTTCCAGGTAAAATACCTGGAAGAAAAAAAATAGTGGTTGGGAAGGTCATAGTAGCAAAAGCCATTGGAATTTCTATTTTATATATCGGAAAAATCCGTTTTGTTATTAATCAATCGGGGGATAAAAGGATGACTGAAAGAAGAGAAATCAATTAGTTATTCATTAAAGTTTAATTTGATTCAATGACCAGAGTTAAACGAGGATATATAGCTCGGAGACGTCGAACAAAAATTCGTTTATTTGCATCAACCTTTATAGGGGCTCATTCAAGGCTTACCCGAACCGCTACTCAACAGAAAATGAGAGCTTTGGTTTCCTCTCATCGAGATAGGGGCAGGCAAAAGAGGGACTTTCGTCGTTTGTGGATCACTCGGATAAATGCAGCAGTTCGTGAGAATGGGGTATTCTATAGTTATAGTAGATTAATACACAATCTGTACAAAAAGCAATTGCTTCTTAATCGTAAAATACTTGCGCAAATAGCTATATCAAATAAGAATTGTCTTTACATGATTTCCAATAAGATTATCAAATAAAAGATAAAAGGGATTCTATTCTAAAGTCATATATAGGAATGCTTGAAACAGAATTCCCCGGAGAACGGCCTCCGGGAAGATAAAAATAAATTAAGAAATTTAGATAAGTAGTAGGAATGAATAAACATCTTTCAAAAAAAAGATTCCTTCTTTCCTTTCCCTATTTATTGTTTCTTATAACACAACAATCAAATCCAGATTTGAGGCTTTTTCGAACAAAACATCAATCTGAGCTTGAGTTCCAATTAGAGTTTTGAATCAATGGAAGAGTATATCTATTTATTTCTGGTTCTAGGACCAGTAGTTCTAGGGACCGACTCCGCTCTCTCAAACTGTTTTTCATTATTAAGAAAAGGTAACAAAGATAAAATACGAGCTTGTTTTATAGCAATAGTAATTAATCGTTGTTGTTTCAAGGTCAATCTATTCACCCGTCTAGATAATATTTTTCCCTGTTCACTAATAAATCGACTAATTAAACTCATGTTTCTATAATCAATTCGATCCCCCGATTCAATTGGGGGAAAACGCCTACGAAAAGATTGCTTGGATTTACGAAAAGGTTGCTTGGATTTATCCATGGTTTATTCCTTATCTCTAAAATTCTATTTTTTTATTCATTTCAGATCCGACCGAAATAGGTTTTATTTGTATTTTGTATATTATATATATATGTATATGTGGTAATGTTAAGTTCTTCCTTTTCCTCCTCCTTTGATTTGAAAGATCATACACACGTGCTCCGTTCGATCTATTTCTTTATTTCCCCATGAATCGTATGCTTGTGACAATAGCGACAAAATTTTCTCAAGTCTAATCGACTGGGTGTATTGTGTCGATTCTTTTGAGTAATATATCTAGAAATGCCCGGCGATTCCTTATTGACACCATTTTGGATACAACTTGTACATTCCAAAATAACTCTAACTCGGACATCTTTACCCTTAGCCATGAACCTCCTTTGAATTTTTGTTTGATCGACTTAACTCTTCTATTTTCGACCCGAACCTAAGAAGACGAAAAGAACAAAAAAGAAAAAAAATCAATATCAAATATCAATAGAAGTTACTAACTAGAAATTCCATTTCTAAAGTTTTCGTTCTAATTATTTATGTAATTCTAATTAATATTAATAGAATATTATTTCTATAGTAATAATGTAAGTAATACAATTTTTTCTAACTATCAATTATTCGTATTCTAATCCCAGTATTTCATTTAAGTATCTTTTTCTATGCTATGCTTTCGTGAAGCTTTTATTTACCTTACACTGGACCCTCTTTCCATTTCTGTTCTCCAAAATAGGATCTTAGATCCACCGGATTTTTGCTGAGGTTCAATACACTTTTTATTTTTCTTTCCTTCCTATCCTAAAGAACTGAAAAAAGGGGGGGGGCGAAGTTTTAGTCACGTCGCGTAGAATTGTATCTCAAATTTTCTTTATTTTTTCGCATATCAATAACTAGAATGAAAAAAAAGGGAATGACAAAGCATCTGGGAATAAACGATTAATTTCTATCAATAGACCCGCTAAAGACCCAAACCATAGAGTAGTTAGCACAGGTGCTGTGGAAAGATATGTTTTTATATCTTGCATTGAAAATCCTCCTTCTTTATTGTAATACATATATGGTCAGATGCTGTAGTTCAAGATCATTTGTATTTTTTTGTACGGAATTCCTAACAAAAACGGATATGTATAATGAACAGTAGATGAGATTTTCCTATCCCTGTTCCTAAAAAAGGGGGATCCCCTTCTTCCTAAGCATTACCGATAAATATTCATTCTTTTTTTATACGTTAGGTTTCAGATGTATATAATTCTTTTATTATATGAAACCAAAAAGAAGAAATGACAAGAAAATTCTATATGGATAGAGGGGAAAATAACGATATGGAAAACAAGACATGGATTTTGTACAATGACACTGTACAACAATTTTAAACAGGGATGTAGCGCAGCTTGGTAGCGCGTTTGTTTTGGGTACAAAATGTCACGGGTTCAAATCCTGTCATCCCTACCTATTACTTCTCCTATGGGCGGTAACGAGGGATTAATTGAGTGAGATCAATTAAATAAAATCGGACATAATCTTTCATTTTTGCATACCAATGTATGCAAGACGCATTGGGGGTACAAAAATGCAAAAATCCTTTTCTTTACAATCGTATCTCCTGGCATAAGAAAGCGCTCTTAGTTCAGTTCGGTAGAACGCGGGTCTCCAAAACCCGATGTCGTAGGTTCAAATCCTACAGAGCGTGATTCCGTTTATGTTATTTCGAATCACAATAAAAAAACTTACCAAAACACAGTTGAATTGCAACTTGAATTTGACCTCCTCCTGCAAGGAGGAGGTCAATCAAAAAAAAATGTTATTCAATCAAAGGTCCAACTGATCACCGCGTCTGTATTGTAAATATGCAGTTACAAATAATCCCGCTAAAGTAATAGGAATTAGACCTAAGACGATTCCAAATAGAAAAACTTCAATCATTTCGATTTGTTTGAGGAGATAAAAAGAAAGGTAAGATCTATCCCTAAATATTAATCTGAAAAATCCGCGAATCTCAATGACCAAGAATTAACAATTGACACGGGAAGGGGCCGTAGAATACCTGAAAGAGAAATATTTATTTTTATGAATTTGTTCATTCAATTCATTTCAAATAAGTCGTATCTTGTTCAAACCAATTAATAGAGCTGGGGTTATAGTTGAAGCAGCCAATAGAAAACCGAAATAACTAGTTATAGTAGGCATGAAAGAGCTAAATTAGATATCTTCTTTTGCTACATATGTTGATAAAACACTTACCTAAGTTTCCATTTTTTCAGATACGACGGTAAGAAAAAATCAATTGACAGAATTAGTTTAGTTCTAATTGAAAGTTCTTGATTCATCAGTCATTATAGATAGTACTAAAAAAAAAATAGAATTCCAAATTACATAGGTAAAAAAAATTAATTTATCCGCTTATTTAAGTAACTTTTGAATATTTGGAATAAAAGAATTGGATTTGAAAATAACTTCAATTTTGATCATTTCTTTTTCAATAGAATCTAGTCCATTTTGGAGAAAACGGCTTGATACCAACTTTTAATGAATTTTCTATTTTT